CTTCAACTAGTCCCCATGTTCTTCGAAGGGATCTCTTAATTTTTGAGAGGGTTGCCCAAAAGCGGTATATAAGGCATACCCAGTAAAGCTTACAAGTAAACCGGATATGGAGATGGCGACTAGGGTTGCTGTTTCCATTTTTTCGATAATTTCAAGATCACAAAGGATCACGATAATGTCGTTTATTTACAACTACAACGGAATGGTATACAAAGTCAACAGATTTCAACCCATGATAAAAGAGGATTTATGGCTACAAAAACCGTTGAGAGTAGTTCTAGATCTGGGCCAAGACGAACTGGCGTAGGGAGTTTATTGAAACCATTGAATTCGGAATATGGAAAAGTAGCTCCAGGGTGGGGGACTACACCACTTATGGGAGTTGCAATGGCTCTATTTGCAATATTTTTATCTATTATTTTAGAAATTTATAATTCATCTGTTTTACTGGATGGAATTTCAATTAATTAGTTCATAAAAACTATGAAGTCTTAGTTTTTCAATCAAAAAAGATTATTTTACTTATACTTACTTCATGCTTAAAATACTTAATACTTCAACTTAAGATTACCTAAGACTTGGATTTATAGACCATTCTGGCAGTTCGATCGTGAAATTTATTTGTTTCGATATTTCATTTCCGGAATATGAGCGTGTGACTTGTTATAATTGATCCTATTGATAATACAGAGAATGGACCTGTCATCTCTATCAAGATGATTCTACCTCGTCAGATATTTATTCTAGTCTCTGGAGCACGGACTATATAGAATAGATCAAGAAAAGAAATATTTGAACTATGATTCATACCTATTATTCAGACCTCGCAACCGGATTAAAAAAATGGAAATAGGTCTTTTATAAATCAAACAATTTTTTCCTTCATACTTCTTTTGACCGAAAGAAATCTCTTTCTCTAGATTTTTTTGAGTTATTACATTCATGAAAGAAGTGATGATCAAATGGTTTTTACTCAGAAAACCTTTGAGTTTAGCTTTGGTTTTCTTAAATCATCGTGGTTTTAGTATGAATCTGAGGTTTCAATTGATTCATAGGGTCTCAACAAGAGAATTCCTATAAAAAAAAAGATAGGGAAGAGAAGATTCAAGAGGCCTGTCAGGATTCACATAAATAAAGATGGATGAGCCAACTTGAGATTGTATTTCTTGGCATTATCATCACAAAGAAGAGATTCCGGATTTTTCTTACTTCGTATCTTTTGGTCAAATCGAGTCAAGCGGCTAAGCCACAAGAAGTTTTAAACTCTCTATTCCATATCCGTTGAAACTAGTATTTGTGTGTTTCGGCTTGAGCCGTACGAGATGAAATTCTCATATACGGCTCTCAGAGGGGGAGTCTTTCTTGGGTTACCTATCTCAATAAAGTATATGATTGGTTCGAGGAACGTCTCGAGATTCAAGCGATTGCAGATGATATAACTAGTAAATATGTTCCTCCTCATGTCAACATATTTTATTGTCTAGGGGGAATTACACTTACTTGTTTTTTAGTACAAGTAGCTACGGGTTTTGCTATGACCTTTTACTATCGTCCAACTGTTACAGAGGCTTTTTCCTCTGTTCAATACATAATGACTGAGGCCAACTTTGGTTGGTTAATTCGATCAGTTCATCGATGGTCAGCAAGTATGATGGTTCTAATGATGATCTTGCACGTATTTCGTGTGTATCTTACGGGTGGGTTTAAAAAACCCCGCGAATTAACTTGGGTTACAGGGGTGGTTCTGGCTGTATTGACCGCATCTTTTGGCGTAACTGGTTATTCCTTACCTCGGGACCAAATTGGCTATTGGGCAGTAAAAATTGTAACAGGCGTGCCTGAAGCTATTCCTATAATAGGATCACCTTTGGTAGAATTATTACGTGGAAGTGCTAGTGTGGGCCAATCCACTTTGACTCGTTTTTATAGTTTACATACTTTTGTATTGCCTCTTCTTACTGCCGTATTTATGTTAATGCACTTTTCAATGATACGTAAGCAAGGTATTTCGGGTCCTTTATAGATTTATAGAGAAGGCAGATCATAGATATTTGTAATTTATTATATCGGGGAGGAACAAGAGTCTTTCATTGCTACAAATATGGATTATTGAAAAATAAGGCATGTTATTTGGATACTTCTATTCAACTCTGAAGTATTGTTTATTTGATACGAATCAAATAGTTGAAGTATATTTTCCTAAAAGAGGATGGATTATGGGAGTGTGTGACTTGAACTATTGATTGGTCCATGCAGATATATGATTTTATCCGCCACGTTGGAATTCACAACCCAATGTGTCTCCGCATCCAACCATCACGTAAGTCCCTTTATGTAGCATAGGATAGGCCGGTTCGCTTGAGGAGAATATTTTCTATGATCATACCCGAATCATGTCATGCATGAACAGGCTCCGTAAGATCCCTAGAATAAGTGATGTGGAATCCAATGTTCTATATTATTCCACTTTGTTTAATTTTTCTTTTTTTTTAGTAATTTTCTTATAATTAATTGCTAGTATTAGTATTTCGTATGAATTTGATAGTAATCTTAGTAAGTTTTTTATAGTATGTAGATGCATTCATTTCCTCTGCATCGACCCTGATCTATGATACTATCGGAGTTAAATAAGGGATCTAAGGAAGCACAGGGGCTAGACTTTATTAGTAACAAGTAAAAACTTTGTATTTTTGTATGTAACACAATCGAGATGTTGTGGGGATAAAAACCAACCAAAAGACATGAATGAGACAATCCAAAAAGCACTTGATCATGATCGAATTTGTAAGCCTACTTGGATATTGAGCATTTCCTTGTTGCCAGAACTGAATTCTTTACAATGAATCGTTGCAACTCGGGGAAATGGAATTTGATAAATCTTTTCTTACATAGAGTCATTCTACATTATATATGTAGATATGTATGAAATATAGAAATATAGATATTCTATGGACCTAGGACCTATTTATGTTCTATGGATCTATTTCTGTAATTCTTTTGATTCTTGCTCGAGCCGGATGATAAAAAATTATCATGTCCGGTTCCTTTGGGGGATGGATCTACAATAATTCACCTATCCAAATAACAAAGAAACCTGATTTGAATGATCCTGTATTAAGAGCTAAATTGGCTAAAGGGATGGGACATAATTATTATGGAGAACCTGCATGGCCCAATGATCTTTTATATATTTTTCCAGTAGTAATTTTAGGCACTATTGCATGTACTGTGGGCTTAGCAGTTCTAGAGCCGTCAATGATCGGTGAACCGGCGGATCCGTTTGCAACTCCGTTGGAAATATTACCCGAATGGTACTTTTTTCCCGTATTTCAAATACTTCGCACAGTACCCAATAAGTTATTGGGTGTTCTTTTAATGGTTTCAGTACCAATAGGATTATTGACAGTACCTTTTTTGGAGAATGTCAATAAATTCCAAAATCCATTTCGTCGTCCAGTAGCTACAACAGTCTTTTTGATCGGTACCGCAGTAGCTCTTTGGTTAGGTATTGGAGCAACTTTACCTATTGAGAAATCCCTAACTTTAGGTCTTTTTCAAATTGATTAAACCGTTAAATACCACGACATAGGTATCTAAGGAAGATCCCCTTCTGGATCTTCCCTAGATACATCTATCTTATTATGATCTATTCTGCAAATATATGGACCGTGTCGAAGATTCAAAACTCATTCTATTCTTTTTTCTTTCTAAAAACTAAAAAATGAAAAAAAAAGTCCAATGGATTTAAAATGAAAACTTTTTCTTAGGTAAATTGATTGCAAAATGCTTCTGTAGAGTGCCCAATATCTGTTTTACATCTTCTATGCGAAAATCTTCCATTTTCATAAGATCTTCTTGACTGTGACTCAAAAGGTCCAATAATGTATGTATATTGGACCTTTTGAGACAATTATAGGTCCTGGAAGACAATTCTGATTGGTCAATAAAAATACATGTCAATGGAATTCCTTTTTTGTTTTTCTTAAGATTAGTGAATCTGTCTTGAAAGGAAAAAAGGGGTAGATTCCATCTGTTTTCATTTTCCTTGAAATTCATGTCCTCTTCCTCTGCATGTAGAAAAGGAATCAATAAATCAATCAAATTACGAGAAGCTTCATAAAGTGCTTCTTTAGGAGTTAAACTTCCATTCGTCCATATTTCTAGAAAGAGTATCTCTTGTTTTTCATTCCCATTCCCATAAGAATGAATACTATGATTCGCATTTCGAACAGGCATAGATACAATATCTATAGGATAACTTCCATCGTGAGAGTCATTTGTGGATTTCATACGATATCCGCGATCTCTCTTGATTTGTAATTCAATACACAAATCAATTGGTTCTGTCAGGTTAGCTATATGCTGTGTCGTGTCAACTATTTCTACAGAAGGTGGTGAGATGATATCTTGAGCTGTTATGTATTTGGGACCCCTGACGCAAATGGATGCGTCCCTAACTCCATAGAGATTACTTCTCAATACAATCTCTTTCAAATTTATTAAAATCTCATGTACTGATTCTTCAATACCCGCTATCGTAGAATATTCATGCAGCACATTTTCAGATTTTGCACGTGTGATATATGTTCCTTCTATTTCTCCAAGTAAAGCCCTTCGCATAGCAATACCTATAGTATAGGCTTGGCCTTTCATAAGCGGGGACAGAACAAAACGACCATAATAAAGACGCTTGCTGTCTACTCTTGATTCAACACATTTCCACTGTAGTGTTCGAGTGGATCCTGCTACTTCTTCTCGAACCATACTATTATTTTTCTTTTCTTTATGATTATTGGATCAGATCATTGAATCATTTATTTCTCTTGGAATCTCTTGAATTCTTATTTCTACACACGTCTTTTTTTAGGGGGGCGACATCCATTATGCGGCATGGGTGTTACATCACGTACGAAACTTAATAGCATCCCATTTCTACGAATGGCTCGTAATGCCGCATCTCTTCCGAGACCTGGACCTTTTATCATAACTTCTGCTCGTTGCATACCCTGATCAACTAATGTACGAATAGCGTTAAATGCCGCGGCTTGAGCAGCATAGGGTGTTCCTTTTCTTGTGCCTCTGAATCCAGAAGTACCTGCGGAAGCCCAAGAAACCACCCGACCTCGTACGTCTGTAACAGTTACAATAGTATTGTTGAAACTCGCTTGAACATGAATAACTCCTTTTGGTATTCTACGTTCATTCTTATTTGAACCAATACGTGCATTCTTACGTAAACCAATTTTTGCTATAGGTTTTGTCATATTTTATTAGATCATATTCATAAGAATAAAAGAAAAAGAAAGAAGAATCAGAAATCTACAGAAAGATACGGGGATATCCATTTCATATGAAAACGAATCCTTTCTTCTTTCTTTTTACATGTACATGGGTTTGAAAAAGTACTTGATTTAGAACTTGAGAAGGATTACCCCTGTCTCTGTTTATGTCTCGGATTGGAACAAATGACTCTAATTCGCCCCCGCCTACGAATCAAGCGACATTTTTCACAAATTTTACGAACAGAAGCCCTTATTTTCATATTTATCATTCCTTACTTTCATTCTAAATCTATTTTTTTTTGGAAACAAGAATCAGTTTATTGCATTTTTGAACTTCGAATTATATCCCTACAAAAAGGATGTTTAAAAGAATGATCTAATCGTTCGAATCTTTTTTGCGAAGTCTATAAATTATACGTCCCCTGGTTGAATCATAACGACTCATTTCGATTTTGACTCTATCTCCGGGTAGTATACGTATAAAACTGCGCCGGATTCTCCCTGAAATATAACCTAGAATTAGATCTTCATTATCTAACCGAACTCGGAACATACCGTTGGGAAGTGATTCAGTAATTAAACCCTCATGAATCAATTTTTGTTCTTTCATTCCAGGGAACCCCCTTTAAGTATCAACTAATAGAGGAAGAGTTCTATAATTCACTTCTCCTCTCTATTTTACAAATAGTAAGTTCGAGAGAAAATTAGGGTACCCCGGGAGAATCACCATATATAACACAAAATTTCTCCTCCAATTTTTTCTAGTCGAGCTTCTCGATCTGTCATTATACCTCGAGAAGTAGAAAGAATTACAATTCCCATTCCACCTAAAATCTTAGGAATTCGTTGATAGTTGGAATAGATTCGTAGACCGGGTCGGCTTATACGCTTTAAAATCATTTTATTACCTTTCCTAGTCTTTCTATGTCGTAAGGTTAAAACCAAGAAATCTTTTTTACTTTCTTGATGTTTTCGAACGTTCTCAATAAAACCTTCTCGTAAAAGTATTTTCACAATGTTTTTAGTGATATTAGTAGATACTATTTGAACTCTTCCCTTTTGATCTATGTCAGCATTTCTTATAGAAGTTATTATATCGGCAATAATGTCCCTACCCATGACGAACTATAGTTATTGGTGCCTCCTCATTTTGATATAATCAACATGCTTCTTTTTTGTTTTATTTTTTATTGAATTTTTTTTTTTGAAATTCTTAAATTATAAAAAATTATTCTAAATCTCAAATATATGCATGAGACACAATCTATTAATCGGATCTATTTCAGATATTTGAATATTCTATTTTCTATATATAGAATAGATAGGATATATCCTATCTTCATCTATAAGACTTCGGGCGCTAATGAAACTATTTTAGTAAAATTCAACTGTCGCAATTCCCGAGCAATCGCACCAAAAATTCGAGTTCCTTTTGGATTTCCCTCTTGATCAATGATAACCGCTGCATTGTCATCATATCGTATTATCATGCCGTTGTCACGTTTGAGTTCTTTACACGTGCGTACAATCACAGCTCTAATTATTTCTGATCTTTCTAGAGGCATGTTGGGCACTGCTTCTTTGATTACAGCAACAATAACATCGCCAATATGAGCATATCGGTGATTACCGGTTCCTATGATTCGAATACACATCAATTCTTGAGCTCCACTGTTATCCGCTACATTCAAAAGGGTCTGAGGTTGAATCATATCATTTTTATTTGAATCTCTTATTTCAATGCAAGGGATAATGGAAAAAAGAAATATTGTCTGTCCAGAGATAAAGAAATCTGTGGTTATTTTTTCATTCTCAATACTCCTTCCTTCTTCTTTTACTTTTGTTTACCTATCCTGAAATAACAAATTGAGTTCGTATAGGCATTTTGCATGCAGCTATTTCCATAGCAGTTTTGGCTACAGTTTCTGATACTCCACTCATTTCATAAAGTATTCGGCCCGGTTTAACAACGGATACCCAATATTCGGGGGATCCCTTGCCCGAACCCATACGTGTTTCTGTAGGTCTTACAGTAACAGGTTTGTCGGGAAAGATACGTACCCATATCTTTCCACCACGACGTGCATATCGTGTCATTGCTCTTCGCCCTGCTTCTATTTGTCTAGCTGTGATCCAAGCAGGTTCAAGTGCCTGAAGAGCATATCTGCCAAAACAAATATGATTGCCTCGGCAAGATATTCCCTTCATTCTACCTCTATGTTGTTTACGAAATCTGGTTCTTTTGGGGTTATAGTTGATGGTTGTTTCTGAATTCCATCTCTACTGCAGAGCCGGACATGAGAGTTTCTTCTCATCCAGCTCCTCGCGAATGAAATGATTCAAGAATATGAAATATACACATGTATTTATGTATTTCATTCTATCAAAATGAAAAGAAAGAATATACTAATCTTTTTTATATTGAATTTGTTACATAGGTCACTTTATATATAACTAACTAGATAACTAGGTGTGTTTGTTTATATATAATGCTTCTTTCTTTTATCAAGATTTCTAAAGTATTTGACTTTACCTCTATTGAAATTGAATCACACCAATAAAGAAAATCCTTAAATGAAAGAAAAATGAAAAATAAAGAAAGGTTTCGCGGGCGAATATTGACTCTTTCCTCCTTCATTTGTAGGATCAATCCATGACCATTCAGAAGAAATCCATTTTTTCTTGGTTCATTTCGCCATCCTACCCAATGAATCATTAGGATTGATTCGTTTTCAAGAAAATCCTATGTAGTCACAGGTTCCATCGTTCCCATAGCTTCTCCATTAATGTTTAGGCCTGAACTCTGCAATGGAGCTCTCAACAAAATCTCTTATTTGTTTCCGAGTCAATCTCCTCAGTTTTTCTTAACCCGAAGCTCGATTAAATTATTCTCTATTTTCTATTCTTTATATTCTTATTTGAATTTCTTTTATTTTCTTTATTATTTCTTCTATTTTATTATTCTATTTTCTTATATGTTTCTATACTTCTTTCTATTTTCTTTCTATTTTTTCTTTGTATATTTCTTATTCTATTGTATTGTAATTGTATATTTTGTATTTTTATTTTATATTGATGTTGATGCTTTATAACACTGCCTTTTTTATGGGGTAATTTTTCATAAACCATACATATGGGAATCATATATCACTGAGATCCTTATTCTCTCTTTCTATCATCCTTCCATTTTTCCACATCCCTTTTTTTTCACAATTCATAATCAGATTTCTTTTTTATGAAAAGAATTTCAGTTGCTACAATGCTACAACTATATGATCGATTCAGTCATATAGTGACTGTTTCTTGGGATCTCGACAATACGAAGCAATAAGTTGGTTATTAGTTTTGAGTTTCTTTAGTTTTGATAGTTACTAAGTTTATAGTGGGGTTAGCCTGTTTTTTTCAATCTCAATTCTAAAGAAAAAACTAACGAGTCACACACTGAGCATAGCAATTATACTAAAATCTAAATTAAATAAAGGGTAAATCAAATTTTTATTCAACCTTATAGAATTAGAATTGTTCGTTTTTCTTTGATTAAGAAAAAAAGAAAAAGAAGAAAAGAGTTTATAAATCTTTTCTATCGATGACCAGAATGGCGAAATAAATAAAGGTCCATTCTTCTTCTTTTTTCTTTTCTTATTCTTGGTTTACAAATATCCAAATTTTTATGCCTAAGACTCCATAGATAGTTCTAATTGTATGGGAACAGTGATCAATTTTAGCGCGAATTGTTTGTAAGGGAACCCTGCCTTCTCTGATCCATTCGACACGTGCAATCTCTTTTCCGTCGATACGCCCTGCAATTTGCACTTGAATCCCTTTTGTACCCGTTTGTTCAGTTAATTCAATAGCTTTTTTCATTGCCTTTCGAAATGAGACTCTATTTTTTAATTGTAAAGCTATATATTCTGCAAGAATATTAGGTTGTCCATAAGGCTTTTCAATTCTTGTGATAGCAATGTTGAGTCTCCGGTTTACAGAATGAAATTCTTTTTGTACATTCATCTGTAATTCTTCGATTCCCCGTGTTCGTCCTTCTATTAATAAATTGGGAAATCCAATATAGATTATGACCTGAATCAAATCTATTCTTTTTTGAATTACTATATAAGCAATTCCTTCGAAACCTGAGGATATTCTCTTATTTTTTTTTACATAGTCCTTAATACAATTCCGTATTCTTTCATCTTCTTGTAGACCCTTGGAAAAATTCTTTGGTTTTGCGAACCAAAAAGAATGATGACTTTGAGTTGTTCCAAGTCTGAAACCAAGTGGATTTATTTTTTGTCCCATATTTTTCTATTCTTTTTCCATCCATTTTTTTTTCTAAATAGGAATCTAAAATTTAGATTTTTCTTTTAAAAAAATCTTTATATGACAAGTGGTTTTTTTTATCAGATAACTACGCCCTCGAGCCCGGGGTCTTAACTTTTTCACAATAGCACCTCTATTGACTTCAGCTTTACTAATAAATAAATCAGCTTCATTCAAACCCATATTATGACTAGCGTTTGCTGCTGCAGAATAAACTAATTTTAAAATTGGATAAGATGCCCTATAAGGCATTAGTTCCAATATCATGAGTGTTTCTTCATAAGAACGTCCGCGAATCTGATCAATTACTCTTCGTGCTTTGAAAACAGACATACATATATGTTGAGCTAACACTTTTGCTTCTCTATCCGAATTTTCGTTCTTTATCATAAAAGTTCTCC